TTTTTGACTCTGCACCATTGATTCCACTATTATTAGTGAGCAATAATGGACTAATTCCTTCATATTCGTAGAGATAGGGGACACAATTCACATGGATATAGTAAGTCTCGCTTGGGCTGCTTTAATGGTAGTCTTTACATTTTCCCTTTCACTCGTAGTATGGGGAAGAAGTGGACTCTAAGGGTACTGCGAAATTGAGTTGAGGAATCAAACTGTATCAATTGTTTTATAGATCGTTCTGGAAAGCGTTTTTAACTATCTCATTTTATTAAAATGAGATAGTTAAAAATACCTTTTGGATTCTGGTGGAGTAATCTATTAGATGAATAATACCTTTGCATCAAACGGATATTTTACGGATTCCCATGTTCCTATTTCGAAACTAAAAGGAATACAGATGATTGGAAATTCATTTCAACCAATTTCTTCCTAAACTTTCTATTTTGATGAACCGGCTCTTACTAGAATTATATATGGACAATGAGTAACAACGGATTCCTTTTTATTTGTTTGTTTCCATCTTTACTGTTCAAAGAAAGAGTGGTTCTCTGATTAAATATTAAATGGATCCACTTTATATGGGAAAGAGCATAATATGGGAAACAACATAGACATAATGGTTGTCCAACGAAATACTACGCATAATAAGATCTTATCTTGGGCGAGTCACATATTGTGAACTTACCACTTGGTTTATTATTTTAGAAATTTGATTTATGCTTTATTGATTCGTTTCATATCATAGTTCAAGTGTTAAAAATAAGTGGGGTTTACGGCTCCTTTTCGAAATCCGAAGAAGTTCCCGTAGAACGCCTTGAAGCATCTGTCAACGGCTCCATCAACCCCTTCTTCGTTCGGAATAAAAAAAAGATTACGCGGTTTTCTTTTATTAATATATGTCCATACCTTTTTTTCCTTCACTGATTTGATTCTTTCGATGGATAACGGGATTCGTATTGGAATTAGAATCATAAGAAGCGTTTCCTTTCCATTGTGTTTTTTGTTTTTTCAGATGGGCTGGAATCAATACAAATCAAATAGATAAAGCAAAGAAATAGAATTGGAGTGCTATGTGCATTCCATATATGTAATTGACATCTACATATATCATGGATGAAGATCCATATTTGATTTTGGATTGATCTATATTTAGCCTCTATATTTATACAGTACACCTTTATACATTACAATAACACTACAAAAAAAGTATGGTAGAAAGATTCATATATTTCTTTCTACCATACTATGGGATCTCATAGAATACTGCTGATTCTAGTTCGCTCATTTGATTTAAGACACAAAATAGGAATCCTTTTTATTTTTAATTTTATTTCTTCAATCATTGATAAGAACTACGAAGTCGAATTTCCATCAAATTAATTATTTTGACTGACTGTTTTTACGTATATGATAAGTAAAAAGGCAGTAGGAACTAGAATGAACAGTGCAGTAGCAATAAATGCAAGAATATTTACTTCCATAATCTCTTCGTTTTTTTTTTAGTTCGCAATAACTCGGGATTTAATCCCATAGAGATAATTAAATTTTCGCCTGTAAATTCAATGGGATGAATTACATATCGATGATATTGAATCGGATCAATATCATGAATAACAATATCTGAACTATCAAATCGATTCATCGTCGAGAAGTTAATAGTATAACATAGGAAGATCTTTTAGCCATACCGAATCCAAAATTTAATTTCTAATCCAATCAAGAATTCCTTTATTTGTCATTCGTTTCCATTCGTTCTTTTCTATAACCTACCGCCGTCCGTGTACAATCATCTGATGAAGTATCATCTAACCGCGTTTCCACTTCCATTGGTTACAAATAAAATCCAAAAAACACTCGAAGTGAAGTGGACAAAAGGACGGGTTTAAGTTCTAAACCCCGCTTTTTTAATGATCTCATTTTCTTGGAAGACAAAGAAGTGTGATAAAGATGAGTCCGGGTATAAAAGATCTAATATTCCAGCAAATTCACTCTTTTAGAGTATGTTTGTTCTTCGATGGCATCCTTCCCTTAGGAAGAAAAAAATTCTGCATTCTCTTGATAAGAGGGGCAGGATCCTTGTTTGATCTTTCTTTTATTAATATCCTCTTTCTTTGGATTAGTACTGGCCGGACACATATATCAAAAGTTCCGTGTGCAATTTGAATAAGATAAATTGTGTCAAATTAAAATGCGTAATTGAGGTTCCACACAATCGAAAAGGAAATAGATTTAATTCGAATCTGAAAAGTATTCTAGCCGGGTAACTATGTTAAATTCATTTTATATCGTATTATACAAGAAAAGAAAGGCATTCATTTGTGTATGTGCTCCCCAAAACATATGATATTCTATTCCATTACACGGATCGGGGGCAAGTGAAAAGGTCAGACCAAGTATGGTATCTCTTGGAGTTATGAATAGGATGCTACCAAGAATTGTACTGATCCACATAGGTCTCTCTCCCATCAATCGGTACTAGTTGAAGTAATGGAAATTTCGA